GGATGACAGGATTCGAACCCGTGACATTTTGTACCCAAAACAAACGCGCTACCAAGCTGCGCTACATCCCTTTCAATTGGTCTACAGTGTCATTGTAGAGAATCCCTGTTTTGTTTTCCACATCTTTATTTCTTCCATTGATATACACAAATATCTTGTCATTTCTTCTTTTTGGTCTCATATAACATATAATTATATTAAAAATAGTAAAAGACTTCTATTATATTTCTATTATATTATTATATTTCTATTATATTAAAGTATGAAATAAATATGAGACCCTGTAAAAAATGACTATTTTTCGAGAATTTCTGGCCTAAAGGGGCCTATTTGTTTCTTTTAAGATTCGGAAAAGTACGATCTATTTTGTACATTTCAACTTGAATTAGGAATTCCGCGTACAAATACAAGCGGTCAGTCATTAAGTACATATACACATCTGGTTATATATGTATTAGCATTATGTATTAGAAATAATAAAGAAGGAGGAGAATTTAAAATGCGAGATCTAAAAACATATCTCTCCGTGGCACCGGTAGTAAGTACTCTATGGTTCGGGTCTTTAGCAGGTTTATTGATAGAGATCAATCGTTTTTTTCCGGATGCGTTGATATTCCCCTTTTTTTCATTCTAGTTATTGATATGGTAGGGGGGGAAGAGGATTAGAGATAGAATCAAATATCTGTAACTAATCCCTTCCCTTCTTTTTTTTTTTTTTCGAATATACGTTAGAAAAAAAAAGGGGGATTCCCCCTCGGTGAAACTAGTAATTCGGGCCAGGCTCAAATTTAAATAAAATTAATAAAAAATAGAGTAAAATGGGATGGTTGGGGCAACAATATCATACAAGATACTTAAATAAAAATTAAATGCTGTACGGCAATTTAAAATTCTAAATAATATAGTTAGAAATCATTATATTACTTACTTATTAATATATTGTTATTATTACTATATTGATTTATATTGATTTATTGCAACGAAACTTTTCTTTCATAATTCGATTTCGAGTTACCTGTTTTTTTTGTTCCTTTCTTCTTCCTCGTTTCGGATCGGAAAATCAAAGAGTTGAATGAATCAAAAACCAAAGGAGGCTCATGGCCAAGGGTAAAGATGTCCGAGTAACGGTGATTTTGGAATGTACCAGTTGTGTTCGAAATCGTGTTAATAAGGAATCAACGGGCATTTCCAGATATATTACTCAAAAGAATCGACATAATACGCCTAGTCGATTGGAATTGAGAAAATTCTGTCCCTGTTGTTACAAACATACGATTCACGGGGAGATAAAGAAATAGATCGAACCGGTCACTCGTGTGTCAGTCTTCCGTTCCAAGGAAGATCAAAAATGACATATTAGATATATCTAATATATAACAATATAGAATATATATTAATTTTAATATAAACAAACCAAATCCTATTTCGATCAGATCAACCGTGATGGAGAATTAAGAAATAGGATTAGGATCTTTTCTTTAGGATAAGGAATAAACAAACCATGGATAAATCCAAGCGAATCTTTCTTAAATCCAAGCGATCTTTTCGTAGGCGTTTGCCTCCGATCCAATCGGGGGATCGAATTGATTATAGAAACATGAGTTTAATTAGTCGATTTATTAGCGAACAAGGAAAAATATTATCTAGACGGGTGAATCGATTGACCTTAAAACAACAACGATTAATTACTATTGCTATAAAACAAGCTCGTATTTTATCTCCGTTACCTTTTCTTAATAATGAGAAACAATTTGAAAGAAGCGAGTCAACCGCTAGAACTACTGGTCTTAGAACCAGAAAAAAATAGGCTGACTCTTGAATTGAATCAAAAAAAATCCCAATCCAAACTCAAATGTGGATTGACGCTTTTTTTTTCTAAAAATAGGAAATCCAGATTTGATTGTCGTGTCGTTTGAAAAAAAAAAATTGGGGAAGAATAGAAGAATAAGAAATATTTTTTATTCAACATGTTTCTTCATTTTCATTTTGACGACTTTTTCATATTTTATCATACTAATTTCTACTCTACCTTCCCAGAGTTCATTCTCCAGGGAACTCCATTTAAACCATTCCAACGGATTCCCTTCACTCTCTTTATTTTATGATCTCATTGGAAATCATATAAAGACAACTCTTATTTAATATAGCTATTTGTGCAAGTATTTTACGATTAAGAAGCAATTGTTTCTTGTACAGATTGTGTATTAACTTACTATAACTAAAGTATACTTTCTTGTCTCGAATTACTGCATTTATACGAGTAATCCACAAACGACGAAAATCTCTCTTTTGTCTACCCCTATCCCGATGAGCCGAAACCAAAGCTCTTATTTTCTGTTGAGTAATAGTCCGAGTAAGTCTTGAATGAGCCCCTCGAAAAGTTGATGCAAATAAACGGATTTTTGTTCTACGTCTTCGAGCTATATACCCTCGTTTAATTCTGGTCATTGAATAAATGAAACTTTGATGAATAACTAATTGATTTCCTTTCTTTCAGTTATTCCCTTCCCGTGTCCTAGTCTATTAATAACAAAACGGATTCTTCCAATGTATAAAATAAAAATTCCAATGGCTTTTGCTACTCTAACCTTCCCGACCACGATTTTTTTCTAGGCATTTCGCCTAGAAATCAAAATTGTATTGATACTAGGTATCAAAAACACATAGTAAATAAAAAAGTAATAAATAAAAATGGATTATAGTGGGTTCCATCGTTTCTATGGTTACTTCTTAAACGGCGAGGTCCTCTCTATACACCGGAGCCCTTCCTTCATTTAATCAATGTTATTGTTAACTTGTACAGTTCACACCCTTTGGCTCTACCCATAATTATCTAGTACTAGGTCTTTCACAACGAGATCTATTTATACAGTAACGGTATTTAATTATGAAGATTTGCTGAGTAGCTGACCCTGTTAGTTCGTTCTTGCAAGAATAAGGCCTAAAATTTTGACTTTTTAAAATAAGATTTCCCCTGCTTAATGAATACCATTTGCTATCAATGGGGAATCCTTTCTCATCTTAAATTTAAAATTGAGGTGATTGGATTTGCACCAACGGGAACCATACATTTGATACCCCAATCGAAGGATAGATCTTTTTTTAAGATATTGAATATTCAATGGAGTTCGTCCATTCTATTCTATCCTACTCACTGGTACGGATCGGTGATACTGGATCAATTGTTTTCTTTCTTTTGTCCTAGTCCATGGTCTGAACGAGTCGCACATACACCCTAGTACATGTTCCTCGTCGCTGAGGACATCCTCCAAGAGCGGGGGATTTCGTGACATTTCTGATTGGCTGTCTTGTGTTTCTAATAAGTTGTTTAATGGTTGGCATGTTGAATCATATATATAATGTGCTGGTTTAGATCGATCTTAACCGGATGCTTAGGAATTCTTTATTTTTTTTTCTATATTTTTAATTTCTATATTAAGAAATTAATAAATAGAATATTAAATCCGGTAAGAAGATAAAATACCAAATCACGAATTCATGTGAAATCCTTGTTCTTTTTCTTTTTTATTCAGTCGCTACAAGATCAACAATTCCATGAGCTTGGGCTTCTGTTGCTGACATAAAAACATCTCTTTCCATGTCTTCGGATACAACCCATAGGGGTTTGCCTGTCCTTTGTGCATAAACCCTTGTGATGGTTTCGCGCAGCTTCAGCAGCTCTTCCGCTTCCAGGACAAATTCTCCCGTCTGTGCCTCGTAAAAAGAACTAGCAGGTTGATGGATCATTACCCTGATAATATATGATATAACATAAAAAATGTTTCTTCTATCTCGCATGATGAAAGTGAGGAGATAAAGAATAATCAAAAAGATATAATTGAACAACCGTACAGGCATCTTTTGCGCATTGCATACGGCTCTATAATGGAATTCGCTTTTTTTACCTTACCTTACTTACATCGAAGAAATAGAAAATAAATGATAGGGTCTATCAGACTCGGGTTGGTAAATGATCCAATAACCATCCTTCCTTTTGTAGTAGTTCAAAAATACTATAAAAATACTATGATGGTTCCGTTGCTTTATATATTTATTTCATCTGTTATTTAGCAATCCCAAAGTTTCTTTTTTTTTTTTCAAATAAAAAAACAAGATTTATTTTCATATTCTTTCATAACCTAAAAATTGTTAAGATTAAGAGCCCCTGCTGTGAAAACAAAAAAGTTTGTGACGCTGAAATAGGCTTCCCGATAGATTGGCTAAAATCGAAAATGCCTTTTTATCTCATACTACTCTTTCGATACGTAATCTAAGGGTTTAAAAAAAATTTCTCATATCGAATTCGAAGTGCCATGCTATTATTACTTAATATTCATATAGTGCGAAGGCATAGTTTTCTTTTTTTCTCTCAAATCAAATAAAAAACTCATTGGCGCCGAGCGTGAGGGAATGCTAGACGTTTGGTAATTTCCCCTCCAACAAGAATAAAAGATCCCATCGAAGCGGCTAATCCCATGCATATTGTCTGTATATCTGGTCGCACAAATTGCATAGTATCATAAATAGCTACTCCGGGTATTACCCATCCGCCAGGAGAGTTTATAAACAAATACAGATCTTTGGTATCATCCTCTATGCTGAGATATACCATAAGACCAATAAGTTGATTCGAGATCTCGCTATCAACCCCTTGGCCTAAAAAAAGTAATCTTTCTCGATAAAGTCGGTTGATTGGGATAAAATGATATCCCTTAGAAACCGTACATGCACCTTTTGATGCATACGGTTCAACAAAAATCATGAAAAAAAGGAATCAATGTGTAGATTCTAGCTTTTTTTTTCCTAACAGGTTTTTTTAACTTATAAAATGGACTTTTCTTTCATTTTTCAAGAAAGATGAGTTTTGGCCTGTTTTGTTTATCTAAAAAAAATTGCTAAACTTATCTGACTAACTTCTCATTGATGTATTGTTTCATCGAGATACAATCTAAATCGCGATGTAATTTTCTTGTTCCTGACTGGGCTTCTTCAATTTTTTTAGGTTTATGCTCTACTCCGAGTAAAGATCCGCCCGATTTGGATTTGTACATATAGGACAAATGCCCCAATACCACGTCCTTTTGCTATGACTTCCCCATTTTTTTTTTTTTCAATTTATTTCATGTCTTCCAACAAATATTCAACGCATTTATCATATTACTCGACTGATTAACAGTTTGAGATCACTTCTATTTCTAAATATCTAAATAAATAGAAATAACTAAAATATTATATAAATATGATATTAAGTCGTAATCATAAATATATTTATTACCAATTGGTTTTCTTTCTAAACGGAGCCTGGATACTTCATTTGATTGGTCTAACCAAGCCAACCATAAATTATTCTAATTGATAATATTAGTCCGTATACCCTCCCTAAAAAATGGATCTAATTGCACTTCACGCTCCAAATTTTTGATAATTGAATCAATCTTTCTCGGGCGAAAGAGGGGATATCTCGATCGGGGAAGAGAACGGGGAAATACCGTATGCCCAATATATCTGACAAGTCGCACTATACGTCAATCCACAATGCATCTTCCTCTCCAGGACTTCGAAAAGGTACTCTTGGAACACCAATAGGCATTAAATAAAAGAAAAATTAAGTACTATATCTCACTTTGATGTGAAAGCGTAACAGTGGGTTTAGTGGCCTAATACTATTGATTTTATTATCCTATTTTCTCCATAGATTGACTAAGTTCATAAAAAAAGAAGACAAAATGAATAAAGGAAAATTCTTACAAATGAGTCCTTTGAATGATGAACAAATATATATATATTCACTCATATAAAATGGTATCAACCCCCTTACCATTGCGTATTGTTACTTATCGGGTGTAGAATAGATCTGCTTCTTTTTGTTCCTACGAACAAAATAGTTTCATTATTACTAAAAGTAATTATTACGAAAAGCATCAAACAAATATTAATCCTTTCCCCGAGAGAATCCCCTAAAAAAGGGGTCTATAGCATAGCTTTTTCCAATGCAATAAAGTTACATTGTGTCTATTTTTCGTTGATAAAGGGGTATTTCCATGGGTTTGCCTTGGTATCGTGTTCATACCGTCGTATTGAATGATCCCGGTCGTTTGATTTCTGTCCATATAATGCATACAGCTCTGGTTGCTGGTTGGGCCGGTTCGATGGCTCTATACGAATTAGCCGTTTTTGATCCCTCTGATCCTGTTCTTGATCCAATGTGGAGACAGGGTATGTTCGTTATACCCTTCATGACTCGTTTAGGAATAACGAATTCATGGGGCGGTTGGGGTATTACAGGGGGGACTGTAACGAATCCGGGTATTTGGAGTTACGAAGGTGTGGCCGGGGCACATATTGTGTTTTCTGGCTTGTGTTTTTTGGCAGCTATCTGGCATTGGGTGTATTGGGATCTAGAAATATTTACTGATGAACGTACAGGAAAACCCTCTTTGGATTTGCCTAAGATCTTTGGAATTCATTTATTTCTCTCAGGGGTGGCTTGCTTTGGTTTTGGTGCATTTCATGTAACAGGATTGTATGGTCCTGGAATATGGGTGTCCGATCCTTATGGACTAACCGGAAGGGTACAGGCCGTAAATCCAGCGTGGGGTGTGGAGGGTTTTGATCCTTTTGTTCCGGGAGGAATAGCTTCTCATCATATTGCAGCAGGGACCTTAGGTATATTGGCAGGTCTATTTCATCTTAGTGTTCGTCCACCCCAACGCCTATACAAAGGATTACGTATGGGAAATATTGAAACCGTCCTTTCCAGTAGTATTGCTGCTGTCTTTTTTGCAGCTTTTGTAGTTGCTGGAACTATGTGGTATGGTTCAGCAACTACCCCGATTGAATTGTTTGGTCCCACGCGCTATCAATGGGATCAAGGATACTTCCAACAAGAAATATATCGAAGAATTGGTGCTGGCTTAGCCGAAAATCAAAGTTTATCCGAAGCTTGGTCTAAAATTCCTGAAAAACTAGCTTTTTATGATTACATCGGCAATAATCCGGCAAAAGGGGGATTATTCAGAGCGGGCTCAATGGACAACGGGGATGGAATAGCTGTTGGGTGGTTAGGACATCCTATCTTTAGAGATAAAGAGGGGCATGAACTTTTTGTACGTCGTATGCCGACGTTTTTTGAAACATTTCCAGTTGTTTTGGTCGACGGGGACGGAATTGTTAGAGCCGATGTTCCTTTTAGAAGGGCAGAATCAAAATATAGTGTCGAACAAGTAGGTGTAACTGTTGAGTTCTATGGCGGCGAACTGAATGGAGTCAGTTATAGCGACCCTGCTACTGTGAAAAAATATGCTAGACGTGCTCAATTGGGTGAAATTTTTGAATTAGACCGTGCTACTTTGAAATCCGATGGTGTTTTTCGTAGCAGTCCAAGGGGTTGGTTTACCTTTGGGCATGCTTCGTTTGCTTTGCTCTTCTTCTTCGGACACATTTGGCATGGTGCTAGAACCTTGTTTAGAGATGTTTTTGCTGGTATTGATCCGGATTTAGATGCTCAAGTGGAATTTGGAGCATTCCAAAAACTTGGAGATCCAACTACACGAAGACAGGTAGTTTGATACAATATTGCTTTGTTACTTTTCGTTTTTATTTTATTTGACTGACTATAGGTTGGGGTACCGGATAAATCTTGATTTGACATTTGACTCGCTGCCTTTTCTTTGACTTTTGTTCTTTCTTTATCCGGGAGACGGTCCAAAATAAACAGGTATGGAAGCTATAATTGTAAACCACGATCGAATCTATGGAAGCATTGGTTTATACATTCCTTTTAGTCTCAACTCTAGGAATAATTTTTTTCGCTATCTTTTTTCGCGAACCGCCTAAAGTTCCAACTAAAAAGTAAAAGGGTGAAATGATTTTTCATTATCTCAATTGAAAGTAATGATCCTCCCACTATTGGGAGGATCATTACTTCGACTAGTCCCCGTGTTCCTCGAATGGATCTCTTAGTTGTTGAGAGGGTTGCCCAAACGCAGTATATAAGGCGTACCCAGTAAAACTTACAAGTAAACCAGATAAAAAGATGGCGACTAGGGTTGCTGTTTCCATTATTATATAGTTTTAAGACATTATGTAGTTTTAAGACCACAATGGATCTATGATAAGATCATTTATTTACAACGGAATGGTATACAAAGTCAACAGATCTTAATGAATATAAAATATTATGGCTACACAAACCGTTGAGGGTAGTTCTAGATCTGGCCGCCCAAAACGAACTAATGCCGGGAGTTTATTGAAACCATTGAATTCAGAATATGGTAAAGTAGCTCCTGGTTGGGGAACTACTCCTTTGATGGGTCTTGCAATGGCTCTATTTGCAGTATTTCTATCTATTATTTTGGAGATTTATAATTCTTCCATTTTACTGGATGGAATTTCAATGAATTAGATTTACAAGAACCATTAACTAGCTTTTTCAATCCAAAGTGAAGCGTTTAGTTTTCTGATTTTTATCCCATTCTATTTTGGTAGTTCGACCGTGGAATTTCTTTTTTTCTGTATTTCCGGAATATGAGTGTGTGACTTGGTATAATTGATCCTATGGCTAGTACAGAGAATAGATCTGTCATCTTGATAGAGATGGTTTTACTTCGTCGGATATTCGTTTTAGTATCTGGAGCACGGAATATATGAAATAGATTACTATAGATTACTAAAGTATTAGAACTATGATTCATACTTAATAGTCAGACCTCGTGGCCGGACTTCAAAAAATTTTTAAAAGAGTTAGAAGTTATAAATAGAAAGATTTTTATTCTTTCAAACTTCCGTTTATGCTTATTTTGATCAAAGGACAAAGATTTCTTTTGATTTTTCGTCATTAGATCTAGTCATTGAATAAGTGATGATCCAACGGTTCTTAACTCAGGGAATTTTGGGACTTAGTTTGAGAAGGTTTTATTGAATCATCGTGGTTCTAGTATGAATCTGAGGTTTTAATTGATTCATAGGGTCTTAACAAGAGAATTCCTATCAATAAAAAAAAAAAACAGCAGTAAAGCCGCATTACACATAAATAACAACAAAGAAAATAGGTAAATAGAAGATTCAAGAGGCCTATAACGATCAATATAGAGACGAATGAGCCGACTTGATTTTTTGGCATTATAACCACAAAGAATAGTTTTCGGGTTTTTATTCTTTCATATCTTAAGAAAAAACGGAATCATAGAATTAATAAAATTGAAACTTTCTATTCCACACATCCGTTAGAACTATAGTATTGGGGTGTTTCTGTTTGAGCCGTACGAGATGAAATTTTCATATACGGTTCTCGGGGGGGGTCTCCTTGGTTTACCTATCTCAATAAAATCTATGATTGGTTCGAAGAACGTCTTGAGATTCAGGCAATTGCAGATGATATAACTAGTAAATATGTTCCTCCTCACGTCAACATATTTTATTGTCTAGGAGGAATTACGCTTACTTGTTTTTTAGTACAAGTAGCTACGGGGTTTGCTATGACTTTTTATTATCGTCCGACCGTTACAGAGGCTTTTGCTTCTGTTCAATATATAATGACTGAAGTTAACTTTGGTTGGTTAATCCGATCAGTTCATCGATGGTCGGCAAGTATGATGGTCCTAATGATGATTCTGCACGTATTTCGTGTGTATCTCACTGGTGGTTTTAAAAAACCTCGTGAATTGACTTGGGTTACAGGTGTGGTTTTGGGTGTATTAACCGCATCTTTTGGTGTAACTGGTTATTCCTTACCTTGGGACCAAATTGGTTATTGGGCAGTAAAAATTGTAACGGGCGTGCCTGATGCTATTCCTGTAATAGGATCGCCCCTGGTAGAGTTATTACGCGGAAGTGCTAGTGTGGGACAATCCACTTTGACCCGTTTTTATAGTTTACACACTTTTGTATTACCTCTTCTTACTGCCGTATTTATGTTAATGCATTTCCCAATGATACGTAAACAAGGTATTTCGGGCCCTTTATAAGGAAGACTCTATACCATTAATATTTTGAATCAATC